CCTGAATATTGGGTAGCTGTTGTTAAACCGGGGCGAATACTATATGAAATGGGTGGAGTAAGCGAAAATATAGCTAGAAGGGCTATTTTAATAGCAGCATCCAAAATGCCGATACGAACTCAATTTATTATTTCGGGATAAAAATGTAGAACCGACAGAAATGAATCTTGGGGATGAAACAAAAACGCAAGTTTCTTTTTTTGGACAAACAATATTTCTTTTATTTTCTTCATCCTTTGCATTGGAAGAATAGACTCAAAATTTGATATGATTCAACCTCAGACCCATTTAAATGTAGCGGATAACAGCGGGGCTCGAGAATTGATGTGTATTAGAATCCTAGGAGCTAGTAATCGTCGATATGCTCATATTGGTGACGTTATTGTTGCTGTGATCAAAGAAGCAATACCAAATATGCCCCTAGAAAAATCAGAAGTAGTGAGAGCTGTAATTGTTCGTACCTGTAAAGAACTTAAACGCGACAACGGTATGATAATACGATATGATGACAATGCTGCAGTTGTGATTGATCAAGAAGGAAATCCAAAAGGAACTCGAATTTTTGGTGCAATCCCCCGGGAATTGAGACAATTAAATTTTACTAAAATAGTTTCATTAGCTCCCGAGGTATTATAAAATAAAATGAGATCGTGATATCTTTGGGGTATTTGAAAGAACTAGATTAAGAACTAGATTAATTCGTAGATTGTGTCTCACGCATATACCTTAAAAAATTCCTATTCATAAACCAATAGAAAAAAAAAAAGAAAAACATGTTGATTATATCCAATTTCCAGGCACCAATAATTATAGTTCATCATGGGTAGAGACACTATTGCTGAGATAATAACCTCTATACGAAATGCTGATATGGATAGAAAAAGAGTTGTTCGCATAGCATCTACTAATATTACCGAAAATATTGTTAAAATACTTTTCCGAGAAGGTTTTATCGAAAACGTCAGAAAACATCGAGAAAAAAACAACTCTTTTTTGGTTTTAACCCTTCGACATAGAAGGAATGGGAAAAGACCCTATAGAAATTTTTTAAATTTAAAACGGATCAGTAGACCCGGTCTACGAATCTATTCTAACTCTCAACGAATTCCTAGAATTTTAGGTGGGATGGGGATTGTAATTCTTTCTACTTCTCGAGGTATAATGACAGACCGGGAGGCTCGACTAGAAGGAATCGGCGGAGAAATTTTGTGTTATATATGGTAATCCTTTTAATATCCAAATGGGATCCGAAACCTCTTCCTATTTGTAAAAAAAAACAGAAAAGGGGTGAGTTGTCTAATATCGTTTCTACTTCATTAGTTGATACTTCAGGGGGGCTTTACCTGAAATGAAAGAACAAAAATGGATTCATGAAGGTTTAATTACTGAATCGCTTCCCAATGGCATGTTCCGGGTTCGGTTAGATAATGAAGATCTGATTCTAGGTTATGTTTCAGGAAAGATCCGACGTAGTTTTATACGGATACTGCCGGGAGATAAAGTCAAAATTGAAGTAAGTCGTTATGATTCAACCAGAGGACGTATAATTTATCGACTCCGAAACAAGGATTCGAAAGATTAGGGCGTTTTTATTCAATACGATTCGAGATGAAAAATTTCAAGAAACTTATTTTCTACCAAGAAGTAGATTCAGAATTAAGATAAGGAATGACAAATATGAAAATAAGAGCTTCCGTTCGTAAAATTTGTGAAAAATGTCGCCTAATCCGTAGGCGGGGGCGCATTATAGTAATTTGTTCCAACCCGAGACATAAACAAAGACAAGGATAATCAGACTCGCTAAAAGGCTCAATGTACAAATAAGGAATCTGTTTTGACATGAAATGGATATATCCATATATTTCTAACTCATATTTATGAGATGATACAATATGGCAAAAGCTATACCGAGAACTGGTTCACGTAGGAATGTACGTATTGGTTCACGTAAGAGTGGACGTAGAATACCAAAGGGAGTTATTCATGTTCAAGCAAGTTTCAATAATACCATTGTCACGGTTACAGATGTACGGGGTCGGGTGGTTTCCTGGGCCTCTGCCGGTACTTCGGGATTCAAGGGTACGAGAAGAGGGACACCCTTTGCCGCTCAAACTGCAGCAACAAATGCTATTCGTACAGTAGTAGATCAAGGTATGCAACGAGCAGAAGTCATGATAAAAGGTCCCGGTCTCGGAAGAGACGCAGCATTACGAGCTATTCGTAGAAGTGGTATACTATTAACTTTCGTACGGGATGTAACCCCTATGCCACATAATGGCTGTAGACCTCCGAAAAAAAGACGTGTGTAGAAATGAACAGTGAATAAATTTCAAGAGAAACAAGAGAAATAAATAATTCAATCAAATAAAATAATATTACTATGGTTCGAGAGAAAGTAACAGTATCTACTCGGACACTACAGTGGAAGTGTGTTGAATCAAGAACAGACAGTAAACGTCTTTATTATGGGCGCTTTATTCTGTCTCCACTTATGAAAGGC